GACTATAAAAAAGTCACTTTATAATATTAGTAAGAAAAATTCACATATTTTTTGTGATTTATCCTACTTGTCACAAGCATATGTATTTTACAAATTATCACAAACCCAAGTTATTAATTTGTCTAAATTTAGATCTGTTCTTCAATATAACACAACGTCTTGCTTCCTTAAGACTAAAATAAAGAACTATTTTAAAACACTAGGAATATTTCATTCGGAATTAAAACATAAGAAACTTCAGAGTTATAGAATCAATCAATGGAAAAACTGGTTAAGATGGCATTATCAATACGATTTATCTCAGATTAGATGGTCTAGATTAATGCCAAAAAAATGGCGAACTAAGGTTAATCAAAGTTGTATGGCTCAAAATCAAAATAGAAACTTAAACAAATGGAATTCATATGAAAAAGACCAATTAATTCATTACAAAAAAGAAAATGATTCGGAACTCTATTCATTATCAAACCAAAAAGATAATTTTAAAAAATGTTATAGATATGGTCTTTTAGCATATAAATCAATTAATTATGAAAATAAAAGTGACTCATTTTTTTCTAGATTACCCTTTCAAGTAAAGAAGAACTTAGAAATTTCGTATAATTCCAACACGTCCAAACACAACTTTGTTGATATGCCCGGCAATCTTCATATCAATAATTATCTAAGAAAGGTCAATATTCTAGATATAGAAAGAAATCTCGATAGAAAATATTTTGATTGGAAAATTATCCATTTTTCTCTTAGACAAAAAGGAGATATTGAAGCCTGGGTTAAGATCGATACCAACAGTAATCCAAATACTAAAATTGGTATTAATAATTATCAAATAATTGATAAAATTGAGAAAAAAGGGGTTTTTTATCTTACAACTCATCAAAATCCAGAAAAAACTCAAAAAAATTCGAAAAAAGTCTTTTTTGATTGGATGGGAATGAATGAAAAAATATTTAATCGTCCCATATTGAATCTGGAATTTTGGTTCTTCCCAGAATTTGTACTACTTTATAATGTCTATAAAATAAAACCGTGGATTATACCAAGCAAATTCCTTCTTTTTAATTTGAATACAAATGAAAATGTTATTCAAAATAAAAACCAAAAACAAAACTTTTTTCTACCATCAAATAAAAAAATAAAGAATCGAAGTCAAGAAACAAAAGAACCCCCAAGTCAAAGAGAGCGTGGATCAGATATAGAAAACAAAGGAAATCTGAGCCCTGTTTTTTCAAAACATCAAACCGATCTTGAAAAAGATTACGTGGAATCAGACACAAAAAAGGGTCAAAATAAAAAACAATACAAAAGCAACACGGAAGCAGAACTAGATTTGTTCTTGAAACGTTATTTGCTTTTTCAATTGAGATGGAACGATGCTTTGAATAAAAGAATGCTCGAAAATATCAAGGTATATTGTCTCCTGCTTCGACTGATAAATCCAACCAAAATTACTATATCGTCAATTCAAAGGAGAGAAATGAGTTTGGATATAATGCTGATTCAGGCAAATTTACCTCTTACAGACTTGATGAAGAAGGGGGTATTGATTATCGAACCTATTCGGTTGTCTGTAAAACATAATGGACAATTTATTATGTATCAAACCATAGGTATTTCATTGGTTCATAAAAGTAAACACCAAACTAATCAAAGATACCGAGAACAAAGATATGTTGATAAAAAGAATTTTGACGAATTCATTCTGCAACCTCAAACTCAAAGAATAAATACAGAAAAAACTCATTTTGATTTGCTTGTTCCTGAAAATATTTTATGGTCTAGACGTCGTAGAGAATTGAGAATTCGAAGTTTTTTTAATTCTTTGAATTGGAATGTCGTCGATAGAAATTCAGTATTTTGCAACGAAACCAATGTAAAAAACTGGAGTCAATTTTTGGGTGAACGGAAACCCCTTTATAAAGATAAAAATAAATTAATTAAATTTAAGTTCTTTCTTTGGCCTAATTATCGATTAGAAGATTTAGCTTGTATGAATCGTTATTGGTTTGATACCAATAATGGTAGCCGTTTCAGTATCTTAAGGATACATATGTATCCACGATTGAAAATTAATTGATAGTACTATATACCCTGTCTCGTATAGAGTATCTGAAAGCAAACAAATGCAAACATGCCTTGTTTTACATCTCATTCGAATCTAATTCGAGTAGACAATACTAAATCAATAAAATAAGGTATTGATTAGATCTAGAAATGAATCAACAGAATCTTCTTCATTTTAGGATTTTAGGTTTCAATTATTCGCTTTTGTGACTGAAAAAAACGTACCTACCACCTTTTTGGATTCCTATCTGAATCAAATTTCAAATTTGATTAATTTATTGGAATTGCTAAAATTAGAGGTTCATAAAGAAATTAAGTCTATATACCACGTTCAAATTACTGGCATTATTATTACTGATCAATAAAATTCTAAAAAATCCATATCTGTAAAATAAAGAAAGGGGAAATTCATTTATGGTAAAAAATTCTGTCATTTCAGTTATTTTTCAAAAAGAAAAGAAAGGATCTGTTGAATTTCAAGTATTCAATTTCACCAATAAGATACGGAGACTTACTTCACATTTAGAATTGCACAAAAAAGACTATTTATCTCAGAGAGGTTTGAAGAAAATTTTGGGAAAACGTCAACGACTGCTAGCTTATTTGGCAAAAAAAAATAGAGTACGTTATAAAGAATTAATTAATCAGTTGGACATTCGAGAGACAAAAACTCGTTAATTTGATTAATTTGAAGAGTTATTTCATTTTCACTTATATGTTTCGATTAAATTTTGATGAACTTCTTTTCACTTTCAGTAATTCATGGAAGAATGAATCGTTAAAAAACTTATGACTGCACCAACTACAAGAAAAGACCTCATGATAGTCAATATGGGGCCTCAGCACCCATCAATGCACGGTGTTCTTCGACTCATCGTTACTCTAGATGGTGAAGATGTTGTCGACTGCGAACCAATATTGGGTTATTTACATAGAGGGATGGAGAAAATTGCGGAAAACCGAACAATTATACAATATTTGCCTTATGTAACACGTTGGGATTATTTAGCTACTATGTTCACAGAAGCAATAACCATAAATGGACCCGAACAATTAGGCAATATTCAAGTACCTAAAAGGGCTAGCTATATCAGAGTCATTATGTTGGAGTTGAGTCGGATAGCTTCTCATTTGTTATGGCTCGGTCCTTTTATGGCGGATATTGGTGCACAGACCCCTTTCTTCTATATTTTTCGAGAAAGAGAATTGATATATGACCTATTCGAAGCTGCCACCGGTATGCGAATGATGCATAATTATTTTCGTATTGGAGGAGTGGCTGCCGATCTACCCTATGGCTGGATAGATAAATGTTTGGATTTTTGCGATTATTTTTTAACAGGGGTTGCTGAGTATCAAAAACTTATTACCCGGAATCCTATTTTTTTAGAACGAGTTGAAGGCGTAGGCATTATTGGGAGAGACGAGGCAGTAAATTGGGGTTTATCGGGACCAATGCTACGAGCTTCCGGAATAGAATGGGATCTTCGTAAAGTTGATCATTATGAGTCTTACGACGAATTTGATTGGCAGGTTCAATGGCAACGAGAAGGGGATTCATTAGCTCGTTATTTAGTACGAATCGGTGAAATGACAGAATCCATAAAGATTATTCAACAGGCTCTAGAAGGAATTCCAGGAGGGCCTTACGAAAATTTAGAAATGCGACGTTTTGACAGATTAAAAGATCCTGAATGGAATGATTTTGAATATCGGTTTATTAGTAAAAAGCCTTCTCCAACTTTTGAATTGTCGAAACAAGAACTTTATGTGAGAGTTGAAGCCCCAAAAGGAGAATTGGGGATTTTTCTGATAGGAGACCAGAGCGTTTTTCCTTGGAGATGGAAAATTCGCCCACCAGGTTTTATCAATTTGCAAATTCTTCCTCAGTTAGTTAAAAGAATGAAATTGGCTGATATTATGACAATACTAGGTAGCATAGATATCATTATGGGAGAAGTTGATCGTTGAAATGATAATTGATACAACAGAAATAGAGACTATCAATTCTTTTTCCAAATTGGAATCCTTAAAAGAAGTCTATGGGATCATATGGATGCTTGTCCCTATTGTGACTCTTGTATTAGGAATCACAATAGGTGTACTAGTAATTGTTTGGTTAGAAAGAGAAATATCTGCAGGAATACAACAACGTATCGGGCCTGAATATGCCGGCCCTTTAGGAATTCTTCAAGCTCTAGCAGATGGGACAAAACTACTTTTGAAAGAGAACCTTATTCCATCTACAGGAGATACTCGTTTATTCAGTATTGGGCCATCCATAGCAGTAATATCTATCTTTCTAAGTTATTCAGTAATTCCTTTTGGTGATCACCTTGTTCTAGCCGATCTTAGTATTGGTGTTTTTTTTTGGATTGCCATTTCAAGTATTGCTCCCGTTGGACTTCTTATGTCGGGGTATGGATCAAATAATAAATATTCCTTTTTAGGTGGTCTACGGGCAGCTGCTCAATCAATTAGTTATGAAATACCATTAGCTCTATGTGTGTTATCAATATCTCTACGTGTGATTCGGTGAGACCTAAAATTTATCAAAATTCTTTTCTTTCTAGAAACAAGGATAAAAAGATTTGATTGACTATATATATTTTTATTTTTCTTCAGCATTTGAGTTGATAAACTAAACCAGATAGTTATATGAGTGAAAGAAAACGGCTTCTAAATTTGCAGTAAAAAAGTTGAGTCTCATTTCCTATGTACAAGAATCAAATGGTGAAAAAAGTAAACATAAGCAAGAGAGATTGTTTACCCCAAGATTCATGAATTGTCATGATAGCTTGAAGCGGGTTCAAAAGACCAACTCTATGGATTTTTTACTGTCTATTACCATAGATGGATTTCCACAACGGGAGGTTTTTGAAACAAAAAATGAGTGGATGGTTAGGAAGACCAAGATACACAAAGGATTAGTAATT